ATGACTGGACTTTTACGAAAAAAATTTATGAAAAAAGAAAAGCCCCTTATCGGATTTGAACCGATGACTTACGCCTTACCATGGCGTTACTCTACCGCTGAGTTAAAAGGGCTTATTTGATTTAATTCCCGAACGAGTCACTATGTAGATAAAATCTCTATATATATCTATATACATATGCACATAATATTATATATTATATACATAATATTATATATAAGTATACACAGTATACTCATACTATAGTGGCTGGTGGCTGATTTTTGAATAATCAAATGGATTTTCCTAGAAAGTCTAGGTTAAAATGAATTGTTTCAAGACCGGCCCTAATTTCTTTTATTGAGATGATCCTTAATGAAAACAAAATTCACTTGATTGATACATAACATACATGTACACTTACCAATTTGACATAAAATCAATTTCAAGATATTTCATCGAATCATGTCATGAAGAGATTCTACTTGTCCCCTTGAACTAAAGTAAAGTTTAAAAAAAAATTTTAATAACTTCTTGATCCCGCTTACTAGATTAGAATTAGATTTATATAGAGAATGCCGATTCTAATGAACGATTCATGAATATGAATGACGAATCCAAAAATTCTATACAATTATGAAAAACGGAAAGATCCCTCGAATCCGATCATTTCATTATATTGACAATTTCAAAAAACTGATCATACTATGATCATAGTATGAGGGCGGTTGGTCAAGTCGGCCCCCATCGTCTAGTGGTTTAGGACATCTCTCTTTCAAGGAGGCAGCGGGGATTCGAATTCCCCTGGGGGTAGGGTACTACGAAGGGAGGTTGATCATGGATTACCAATAAGCCTAAAATGGATTCCTCCTGGGTCGATGCCCGAGCGGTTAATGGGGGCGGACTGTAAATTCGTTGGCAATATGTCTACGCTGGTTCAAATCCAGCTCGGCCCAATAATCCGCCAATCTACCACGAGATGGTATAAACCTCCTTGTCCTTCAGAAAGACTCCATACGAAGATAAAAAAGAATCAAATTTTCTACTAGATCCCTTATTTACCTGGGATTGTAGTTCAATCGGTTAGAGCACCGCCCTGTCAAGGCGGAAGCTGCGGGTTCGAGCCCCGCCAGTCCCGACGGATCCAATAAATACATCAATTCATTTTTCTCTTTCTATGAAATAGTAAAGGGTGTCGAGGGGCATACTTTCATTCCCAAAGCAAAGGGGGGTCTTTATTTCTTTTTTCTTTCCTATTTTTTCCATTTCGCTTTTTTTATTGTTTGTTTAGGTTTGGAACTATGTAATTAATCGAAGTGGAAAGGAAATCTGATGAAGAATCATCAGATCATTGTCCAAGGAAGACGCAAGGTAGGTTATAGAAAAAAACAAGGAAACGGATGATAAATAAAAGAATTTTGGATTAATTGAGTCAGGAATCAAAATTTTGATTCGGTATGGATAAAAGAACTTCCTATGTTATACTATTCAAGTCTTGACGACGGGTTGATTTGATAGATCAGATATTGTTATTCATGATATTGATCCGATTCAAGATCATCGAGAGGTAATTCATTCATTGAATTTACAGACGAAAGATTTATCATCTCTAGGGGATTAAATCCCGAGTTATTGCGAAGTAAAAAAACCGATGAGATTATGGAAGTAAATATTCTTGCGTTTATTGCTACTGCACTATTCATTCTAGTTCCTACCGCTTTTCTACTTATCATTTACGTAAAAACAGTCAGTCAAAATGATTAATTCATTTGAAAATTCAATTGAATTTGAATGAAACTTTCCTTCTGAGTTCTTATCAAAAATTGACGAAGTCAAATGAAAAGGATTCCAATTTCACGTCTTAACTTAAATGAAATGCGCGCACTATAGTCGGAAGTTTTCGTTTTCTAAGAGATAGATAGTATGGTAGAAAGATTCATCTTTCTACCATACTATCTATCTCTTAGTCTATAAACTTAGTCTATAAAGTTGTAATCTAGAATAAAGATAAAGGCTTAAGTTTCTATAGATCAATCTACAATATTCTCTTCATATATGTGTATATTAATTCCATATATTGTATGGAATTGACATAACACCCAATATGCTACATATATTTGTTCCGATCAATCTTAACTAATTCTTATCTTAGGATTCTAATTTCTTTCTTTTTACTAATAAGGAAGGGGAAACCTCACCTATTTTTAACGCCCGAACCACGATATGAAATAAGTCGATAAAGCACAAATCGCCTTTCTCAAATTAGAAACCAAAGGGTAAATGCCCAATATGTGACTCGCCCGAGTCAAGATCTTATTATTGCCTAGTCTCTTGTTAGACAACCACTATCTCTATATCACTTCTCATAGAAAATGCGTATACACTTAACAAAATGACTTCTTCTTTGAAGAGTAAAGAGGGAAAGAAATCAAAAAAAAAGTCCGGCCTTCCTCAGTATCCATCTATAAAGATAGTAAGAGCCCGTTCCCATTGGTTGAAATAGAAAATTTCGGAAGAATTTTAGGTTGGAATAAGTTTCCAATCATCGGAATCCCTTTCTTTTCAAAATACAAAGATGGGAATCGATGAAACATCTCAAGAGTATGATTCATATCATAGATTACTCCATTGAAGTCCAATGGGATTCCAGATTCAGAGATTTTGATTTTAAATAGTTCAAAATTCGTTGCAGAACGATCTATAAAACAATTGATACGGTTTGATTCCTGAATTCAATTAGTAGGACTTCTAGAGCCCACTTCTTCCCCACACTACGAGTGAAAGGGAAAATGTAAAGACTACCATTAAAGCAGCCCAAGCGAGACTTACTATATCCATGTGCATTATGTCCCCTATCTCTATAAATACGAAGGAATTATTCCATTATTCCTCACTAATAATAGTGGAATCAATGGCGCAGAGTCAAAAAAAGGAGGTTCTGGCCTGAGAAACCGATCCAATAAATTGATTAGGATTTCAAATCAGGAAAGATTAAACACAAGCAAAATACATAGTAACATCCCAAGGAAATGGGAACATGTAGGAATAATAAGGCCTATTCTTTTTTTTTTGTTTTGTTGACCTTCTAAGTAGGGGAGAAATCACTAAAAACGAGAAATTACTATCTATTACAGACCTCTATTTCTCCATTTGATCTAATCGGTACCCTCTTTCCCGATTATCGCTGTGAAACAGGGGGCTTGGGTAGGGGTTGCCGAAAAGAAAGAATTTCTTTTTGCTCCCTTTTCTAGAAAAGTCAATTATTCATTCAATCTAATATTGATTGGATACCTGAGCACTCAGAGATTCTCGCAAGTCCGTCTTATATAAAGCAACTCCCGCCCCTTTCCAAATCCAAAACTATTAATTGAATTTCCTATCAGGCTCTACAATCTGATTCAAGATCCAGTCATTAGACACTCCCTTAATATTAATAATAGAGGGGAATCGTGAAGTCTTGATAGCCCCTCTACCAGTAGATTCAAATATTTCCTTGAATCCTAGATCCGAACGAGGATTCACAATCCTTTCTTTTAGAAAACCTTCAGACCAGAATCAAACAAAGTATCAACAGTCTGCTTCCTATGCTTCTACCGGGGAAGAATTCTGCGAGTTATATTAGCAGAACAGAAAAGAAGAAGAGATTTCGAGTTTTGTTTTTTGGTGATCAGGCGACACCCGGATTTGAACTGGGGAAAAAGGATTTGCAGTCCCCCGCCTTACCACTCGGCCATGCCGCCAAAATGATACAAAATAGGTGCAAATTTTCCCGGATTACTGAATTTTTATTTATTGTACTTGCACTTTGACTTCTGTTTTCTTTCTTTCCTAAAAGAAAACCCCCTTTTGATTGGATTTGATCCATCCCTTCAATTGATTGTATAGTATCTGAAAATACACATTTGATTTCTCAATAGAAAAGCGAGAGCGAGAATGTTTTTATCGTTGTGTATTTTCAGTCGAGAAATTTGAACCATTAACTATTGACTCCTTACTTCGAATTCATGAACGATTCTGGTATTTGAATTTAAAATTGTGTTTTACTACAGAACTAATCAGTATTGTATTGATTTTTTCAATCAAAAAATCTTTCTCAATTTCAATTATAACAAAACATATGAGTATATGTAAATCCCAGAACATAAATTGTTAAACAGATATCTATTATTTAGATATGTTGTCGATAGGGAATTATCATAAAATTATCCTACTTCGTGCATTGAATGAAAATTCTCTTTTGATAGAGCACGGCCGGGGCTGTCCCGAATGGAGCCGGCAATAAAAGAGAAATCGGATATTATAGCTATCTGCATTGCATACATGTTTAATAAATGCAACCCTTCTTATACAATTAATACAATACACTTCAAATCGTATTCTACTCAAAAATTAGTAAAGTACAAATACCTCTCTTCTCTGTGAATCGTTTTTTGAAACAACGAAATCCCTAAGGTGGTTAAGTGCTAAAAAAATGGATTCTATCTGATTTTTTGTCTTTGTCTCCCAAATACCGAATCTTTTTATTTTTCTCAAATTCGAATATGTAATATCATAATAATGGTATAATTTTAATCATTTTATTTTTGTTTTGCTATTCTATACAAAACCCTATGACCTTAATTTAATAAGTCTAAGTGACAGAATTCTGTTTCTAGGATTGTTTTATCAATTCCCTTCCATTTTGATCTGTTGCAACTTCCAATTTAAGTAGAAAATTCTCTTTATTTCTTCGTTCATACATTTCATTTCAAATATGGGGTTGGGTAAAATTTCATGTGATTCAGTAAACAGAATAGAAATTCCATCAGTGCTAGATCGTCGATCTAATTCGATGAAGAATGTACTTAATAATATAATATAATGGGATTTTTTTATAAATGGGAAATTCAAAATGCTCGGGGATGCAAATGAGGCAATGTCTACAATACCTGGATTTAATCAGATACAATTTGAAGGATTTTGTAGGTTCATCGATCAGGGTTTGGCAGAAGAACTTTATAAGTTTCCAAAAATTGAAGATA